GTAGTGGGGGATTATGGGACAAAAAATAAATCCACTTGGGTTCCGACTTGGTACAACACAAAATCATCATTCTCTTTGGTTTGCCCAGCCAAAAAATTATTCTGAAGGTCTACAAGAAGATCAAAAAATACGAGACTCTATTAAGAATTATGTACAAAAAAATATGAGAATATCCTCCGGTGTTGGCATTGAGGGAATTGCACGGATAGAGATTCAAAAAAGAATCGATCTAATTCAAGTCATAATTTATATCGGATTCCCAAAATTATTAATAGAAAATAGACCGCGAAGAGTCGAAGAATTACAGATGAATGTAGAAAAAGAACTTAATTGTGCGAACCGAAAACTAAACATTGCTATTACAAGAATTGCAAATCCTTACGGACACCCTAATATTCTTGCAGAATTTATAGCCGGACAATTAAAGAATAGAGTTTCTTTTCGCAAAGCAATGAAAAAAGCTATTGAATTAACTGAACAGACAAATACAAAAGGAATTCAAGTACAAATTGCGGGTCGTATCGACGGAAAAGAAATTGCACGCGTCGAATGGATCAGAGAAGGTAGGGTTCCTCTACAAACCATTGAAGCTAAAATTGATTATTGTTCCTATAGAGTTCGAACTATATACGGGGTATTAGGAATCAAAATTTGGATATTTGTAGACGAAGAATAATAAGACTTTACGTGTTTTTACATTATACCCAGTGATGGCAATAGAACAAAAAGGAAAAACTCTTTCATTCTTTTTATGTTCAAGCAAAACAAAAAATGAGCAATTCCGCAATTTTATAGGGTTGAATAAAATTTCGATTGATCTTTTATATAATTGCTATGCTTAGTGTGTGACTCGTTGGTTTTTTAGGGCTAAGATTCAAAAAAATGGACCGGGACCAGAGTATGAATTAATAACTATAGCACTAATAACCAACTCATTGCTTCGCATTATCTGGATCCAAAGAACCAGTCAAGATATAATATATTGGCCATATCATTGTAGCAACTGAAATCCCTTTTTCTATAAAGTAGCAACTGAAATCCCTTTTTCTATAAAAATAAATAAAAATAAAAAACCAATCCGATTATGAGTTGTGAAGTTATAAATCGGGAAGAAAAATAGAAAAAAAGTATGCAGATAAGTGGAAGGATGAGAGAAAGAGAGAACAAAAATATCAATGATATATGATTCCAATATGTAAGGTCGATAAATAATCTCATAAAACGCAGTGTAATAAAGCATCAATAATGATTCATGCATAATTAGATGAATCCGCTCATAGAACAAAAAAATCAAGAGCCTCGAGCCAATACAGACTGAGAAAATTGACTTAAGAAAAAATTTCATTAAGGGGCTCCGTTGGAGAATTCAGACCTAACCATTAATCGAGAAGCAATGGGAACGATATAACCCGGGAATACAGAAGATTCTATTGAAAATAAATCTTAATGATTCATTGGGTGGGATGGCGAAACAAACTAGGGACCTCCTCTTTTATTCCTTTATTTTCAGAGGTCATGGACTAACCTTACAACTCAAATAGATATTGAAAGAGTAAATATTCGCCCGCGAAAGTTTTATTTTATTAGATTGATAAATTTTTGTCGATCCCATATGATAAAGGGCAAAACAAAATAAAGATTTTTTTTATAATGATAACGTTATAAAAAAACGACATTGCCATTATCTATAAATAGAATACGTATTTAATTCAATATCTAAATCCGATATTGAAATTTCAACTAGATTTATTAGATTCAATTTCAAAGAATCCTATGATTCAGTATATTATTCATTAAATACATCTATATCTTGATAAAATCTTTTTTAGTTGTTTCATTCGCGAGGAGCTGGATGAGAAGAAATCCTCATGTCCAGTTCTGTAGTAGAGATGGAATTGAGAAAGAACCATCAACTATAACCCCAAAAGAACAAGATTCCGTAAACAACATCGAGGAAGAATGAAAGGAATATCTTCTCGAGGTAATCATATTTGTTTCGGTAAATATGCTCTTCAAGCACTTGAACCCGCTTGGATTACAGCTAGACAAATCGAAGCAGGGCGCCGAGCAATGACACGAAATGTACGCCGTGGCGGAAAAATATGGGTACGTATATTTCCAGACAAACCAGTTACAGTAAGACCCACGGAAACCCGTATGGGTTCAGGGAAGGGATCCCCGGAATATTGGGTAGCTGTTGTTAAACCGGGTAGAATACTTTATGAAATGGGTGGAGTAGCCGAAAATATAGCTCGAAGGGCTATTTCAATAACGGCGTCCAAAATGCCTATAAAAACTCAATTCATTATTTCTGGATAGAAATGTAGAACCAAAAAAAAGAAGTCTTGGGTATGAAAAAAACAATTGCAAGGTTTTTTTCTTTTTTTTTACTTCGTCCTTTGCTTTATTTTACATTAAAAAAAACAGATTAAAAAATGATATGATTCAACCTCAAACCCATTTGAATGTAGCAGACAATAGCGGGGCACGAGAATTGATGTGTATTCGAATCATAGGAGCTAATAATCGCCGATACGCTCATATTGGCGACGTTATTGTTGCTGTGATCAAGGAAGCAGTACCAAATATGCCTCTCGAAAGATCAGAAGTGATCAGAGCTGTAATTGTACGTACTTGTAAAGAACTCAAACGCGATAATGGTATGATAATACGATATGATGACAATGCTGCAGTTGTCATTGATCAAGAAGGAAATCCAAAAGGAACTCGAGTTTTTGGCGCAATTGCCCGGGAATTGAGACAGTTAAATTTTACTAAAATAGTTTCATTAGCACCGGAGGTATTATAATATGAGACCCCAATAGAGTGATAGTATTTAAATAAAATAGATACACTAGTAGATTATGTCTCACGCATATACTTTTAAGAATTTTCTTTAATAATTTTTATAAAAATAAAAAAAAGAACATGTTGATTATATCAAAATTTGGAAGCAACAATAATTTTAGTTTATCATGGGGAAGGACACTATTGCTGACATAATAACTTCTATCCGAAATGCGGACATGGATAGAAAAGAAACAGTTCGAATAGCATCTACTAACATGACCGAAAACATTGTTAAAATACTTTTACGAGAGGGTTTTCTCGAAAACGTAAGAAAACTCGTAGAAAATAACAAATATTTTTTGGTTTTAATACTAAAACATAGAAAGAATAGGAAAGAAACTCTTTTAAATTTAAAACGAATCAGTCGACCTGGTCTACGAATCTATTCTAACTATCAACGAATTCCTAGAATTTTAGACGGCATGGGGCTTGTAATTCTCTCTACTTCTCGGGGGATAATGACAGACCGAGAAGCTCGACTAGAAGGAATCGGCGGAGAAATTTTGTGCTATATATGGTAATTTTTTTGCTATCCGAATTGTATCCGTAACTTCCTAGTTGTGAAAAAAAACGAAAAAAGCCAAGTTGTCTAATATTACTCCTTATTACATTAGTTGATACTTCAAGGAGGGGTTGCCTAGAATAAAAGAAGAAAAATAGATTCATGAAGGTTTAACTGAATCACTTCACAATGGTATGTTCCGGGTTCATTTAGATAATGAAGTCAGATTCTAAGTTATGCTTCAGGAAGGATCCGACACTGTTTTATACAGATACTACCAGGAGATAGAATAAAAATTCAAGTAAGTCGTTATGCTTCAAACGGGGGGCGCATAATTTCTAGACTCCACAACAAAGATTCGAATGAGTAGGCGGTTTTTCAACATTCCTTTCATGAGGATCCAATTCACGGTTCAAAAATTTCAAGAAACTTATTTTCTTCCAATAAGTAAAGTAGATTCGAAATTCAGTTAAGGAATAACAATTATGAAAATAAGAGCCTCCGTTCGTAAAATTTGTGAAAAATGCCGACTGATCCGTAGAAGGGGACGCATTATAGTAATTTGTTCCAACCCGCGACATAAACAAAGACAAGGATAATCTTTCGAAAAAGGGCCTCTCTAAAGGAACCGATGAACAAATAAAAAAAAGATCCGTTTTGACATGAAATGGATATATCCATATATCTCTGACTTATATCTCTGAAATTAAATATGGCAAAATCTATACCAAGAAGCGGTTCACGTAGGACTGGACGTATGGGTTCACGTAAAAGTGAACGTCGAATACCAAAGGGCGTTATTCATGTTCAAGCAAGTTTCAACAACACCATTGTGACAGTTACAGATGTACGGGGTCGGGTTCTTTCTTGGTCCTCCGCCGGTACTTGTGGATTCAGGGGTACAAGAAGAGGGACACCTTTTGCTGCTCAAACCGCAGCAGGAAATGCTATTCGAGCAGTAGCGGATCAAGGTATGCAACGAGCAGAAGTCATGATAAAGGGTCCTGGTCTCGGAAGAGATGCAGCATTACGAGCTATTCGTCGAAGTGGTATACTTTTAAGTTTCGTAAGGGATGTAACCCCTATGCCACATAATGGCTGCAGACCCCCTAAAAAAAGGCGGGTGTAGAAATAAACATTGAAGAGATTTCAAGAGAAATAAATGACTCAAAAATCTAACAAATAATATTATATTACTATGGTTCGGGAGAAAGTAAAAGTATCTACTCGGACACTACAATGGAAATGTGTTGAATCAAGAGCAGACCATAAACGTCTTTATTATGGACGCTTTATTCTGGCTCCACTTATGAAAGGTCAAGCCGACACAATAGGCATTGCGATGCGAAGAGCTTTGCTTGGAGAAATCGAAGGAACACGTATTACACGCGCAAAATCTGAGAAAACCCCACATGAATATTCTACCATAGTAGGTATTCAAGAATCAGTACATGAAATTTTAATGAATTTGAAAGAAATTGTATTGAGAAGTAAGCTGTATGGAACTCGTAACGCGCTTATTTGTGTCAAAGGTCCCCGATCTGTAACTGCTCAAGACATCCTCTTACCACCTTCTGTGGAAATCGTTGATAATACGCAGCATGTAGCTAACCTAACGGAACCAATTGATTTGTGTATCGGATTACAA